GGAGAATTAGACAGTCTTCCCGAGCAGGCCTTTTATTTAGTGGGTAACATCGATGAAGCTACCGCGAAAGCTATGAACTTAGAAGTGGAGAGCAAATTGAAGAAATGACCTTAAATCTTTGTGTACTGACCCCTAATCGAATTATTTGGGATTCAGAAGTGAAAGAAATCATTTTATCTACTAATAGTGGCCAAATTGGCGTATTACCAAACCACGCCCCTATTGCCACAGCTGTAGATATAGGTCTTTTGAGAATACGCCTAAATGATGGCCGATGGCTAACGGTGGCTTTGATGGGGGGTTTCGCTAGAATAGGTAATAATGAGATCACCGTTTTAGGAAATGATGCAGAGATAAGCACTGACATTGATCCGCAAGAAGCTCAGCAAGCTCTTGAAAAAGCGGAAGCTAACTTGAGTAAAGCAGAAGGTAAAAGACAAGCAATTGAAGCGAATCTAGCTCTCAGACGAGCTAGGACACGAGTAGAGGCTATCAATGTTAGTTCCGACTAGTTTAGTTGATGCATCGAAACAATCAAAAGAAGTTTTTTATTTTATTAGACAGCATGTTTTGATTCCGACAATTGAAAACAATTAAGTCTAATCTAATACAACAAAAAAAAAGAAGATGAGTAGAAAAACTTATTAGATACCATTGATTCCGGTATCTAATAAGTTCTACCTACTATTGGATTTGAACCAATGACTCCCGCCGTATGAAAGCAATACTCTAACCACTGAGTTAAGTAGGTCTTTTATCACTACAAAGAAAAAAAGAGACTCATCACTTCGGGGATTATATATGGAATATGACTTCTAAGCAATACCAATCTTTAACTTAATTAAGAGGAAACGGCCAAAGAACTATTATATTATGTAATTATGTAATATCCATCTTGACAAGATATTATCTATATGTTAAGATGTCTATGACAAGGGCTATAGCTCAGTTGGTAGAGCACCTCGTTTACACGTGCGCCAATGCTTTTCAAGGGAGTCAATCATGTAATCAAATAATCTTATTGAAAAATCGATGTCTTACTCCATGGATTCGAGAGAACAAGAGAACAATAGCCTGACAAATATTTGGTCAATCCGATTCGGGTACGAATTCTGATGCCAAATAGAGCCCATCATTGATTTGAGAATTGATAAGGTGAATACCCAGTCTATTCAATGCTAGGCATAACGAGTATAAGGGCCTCAAAATAACCTCTTTTCGTCCTATGAACTTTAAGGTGTAAGAAGTATCATATTTGACTCTTAGAGCGGAACGATAGAGACTCCATTAAATTTGAACTTAGATGGATCTAGGCCAGAAGCAGACCTACGTCAAAGTAACCCTTCTTTGAAACACTTTGGTAATGCTCTTAGATCAAAACAAAATTCAAATAATGAATCAGAGCAAATGGAGCCATCTCATTATCTTCTTGTTTTCGGCGAAGAAAAAATATGGCGGACTAACTGATCTTTTTATCAGTTGATGAAAGAGCCCAATGCAACAAAATGCATGTTGGGTCTTTGAAACAGTTCGAATCATTTCGATAATAAAAAGTTTGATCTGTTTTACCGAGAAGGTCTACGGTTCGAGTCCGTATAGCCCTATACTTTATATTTACATTCTTTTTTTTAGTTTTTATTTCCTCATCTCATTAGTACTTGTTTGTGCCTGGTCAGTTGGTTGGTCCATAGAACTAGAAGCATTATCATATGATCATATGGATTCATAGGGACAGGAAAATGAAAACAAAAATTTTATTTAATTGAATGGATACAATTAATATTTATCAAATCTCGGATAAAAAATCCAATCCATTCTTCTTCATTAATTGTCGTCGGTGAATTATATACCTGTCATGATCAAAGAGTTAGTGATATACTTTTGCTTTGATTTGATATGTATACCCAATCCATTTTGAAGTGAAAATCATGACATGATCTTGGCTAAAAACTCCAACCTGACTCAACCAAATCTAATCATAAGTCACATGGATCGAATACCTATTATTGGTTTTGTATTTGTAGAATACCCTGACAAATCCTTTTTTGGTAGAAGAACAACTCCAATTGATTGTTTTAAAGATAATGAATTGGTCATAAATATATCAAATCAATATTTGTACCCTCTTCTATTTCTATGAGTTGGTTTGGAGATTTGATTTATCAAATCGTTCGATTTCAAAGCGTTGAATTTACGATTCCGCTGATTATATTACTATGCTATACTTCATTATGTGGGTTTGCTTCAAAACAAACTTTTTCTTGTACTTGTAACGAAATTTAACGCTTTACTAACATGGGTTAGTCTTACTAAGTGGCATTTCAGTGACAAATAAGTCTTTTTGTTCATTCCAAATCAAGATTTTGACTACTTTAGTTTAGTACTACAAATTGATTTAAAATAGAATGCCCTTTGCATTATAACTCTAATTAAATACCTTGATTTTTTTTGTTCCTTAGGGAGTACGCCAGGATAGTAGAGATCCACCAAAAGTTTATAA